CCATCTCTATCGAATTTGAATATCAGAATAGCGGATCATAGTCATAATTCAATGGGTCAGGTCCACTTACTTTTTCTTTTGTTGAGTTCTTATCTTTCGATGGATTTGATTGGAATAATGGATAAAGTGAAAAGTAGGAATAGAACATTTGGCGATTAAAAATTTGGATTCGGTAGATAGAATATTTTTGTACCTGGTACAAAAATATTGAATAAGAATAAATAATGAAACATGAGTAGGAGTATAAGCCTGTAGTGACATAGCCGTCCTCCCACCCCAATAAGTGGGATGTCTAATCCTTATATTAGAATGAACAAATGTCCAACTTGATAACTCTACTACTATAGTATAACTACTATAACTTAAAACTCATTATAATAATAACTTATTATGTATGTTATATTTTATTATATTATGCATATGGTTCTTTTTTTTATTACAAATAGCAACCAATATCTCTATTCCCCACTCAAAAATGAAGACTCAGGCTGGAGTTTTGTGGAAAAAGCCCCTTATCGGATTTGAACCGATGACTTACGCCTTACCATGGCGTTACTCTACCGCTGAGTTAAAAGGGCCCATTTGATTCAATTACTAAATGAGTCGAGTCACGAGTTCCTATGAGTCTACTGCATGTACCTATGTATATAATACATGATAAATATATATATACATATATATGTATATGTATATGTCATATGTCTGCATAGTGATAGTGGCTCATTCAGGAAAAAGAATTGTTTTTTTGTTAGGAAGTCCAGGAGAAAATACTAACTTTATATTGATTTGATATTTATTTAATAAATATCACTGCAATGAATTGTTTCAAGACCGACCTCAATTGCTTTGTTTTTATTGATTGACCCCCCTCAGAACGAGATTCACTTGATTGATACACAATTAGACATAGATCTAAGATATTTGATATTTCATCGAAGCATGTGATGAATAGATTCGACTCGTACCTGGAATCCAACTCTTATCTTATAAATCTTATCTTATAAAAAAGCTTTCTATCGTTTCTTAATTCCCTGGCTTAGTGTGAGATAGAGATAGGTATATCTCATCTTAACAATGCGTGAATCGATGAATGAAAATTGAAGAATGGAGTTTAACCTTTTTTCTGTCGGACCAATCACTCCCGGAATGGATCTTATACTTCATTATTACTTCTGTATCATTTCCATAATTAAACATTACTTGATTAATATATATGAATATGGAATTCTATATTCATATAGAATTCTATATATATTTTATTATATAAAAAAATAGAATTGAATATATATTGAATATATATTATATAATAATGATGATAGAATAATAATGATGATAGATATAGTAATGATGATAGATATAGTATATAAGAATGATGATAAATATGAAATATAGAATGGTTCATGAATGAAGAATCAAAAATGAAGAATCCAAAAATTCTATGGAATCACGAAAGGCAGAAGGCTTCTTCGGATCTAGTAGTCACACCATTACATTTAAAATTTACATTATATTGACTCACATTAGATTGACAATTCCAAAAAACTTTTCATACTATGCTCAGAGTATGATGATGATCGGGTGGGTATGCCCCCATCGTCTAGTGGTTTAGGACATCTCTCTTTCAAGGAGGCAACGGGGATTCGACTTCCCCTGGGGGTAGGGTACTACCAAAGGAAGTTGTTTATGGATTATCAATAAGTCTAAAATGGATTCTTCCTGGGTCGATGCCCGAGTGGTTAATGGGGACGGACTGTAAATTCGTTGGCAATATGTCTACGCTGGTTCAAATCCGGCTCGGCCCAATAATTCGCCGATCCATCGTGAGATTATATAACCAATTTGTCCTCTAGAAATAAACGACTGATACAGAGGAATAAAGAACATAGATAAAAATAAAGAACAGAAAAGGATCCATTTTTATATTCCTATTTAGTTTTATTTGTTCCCACATATTCTGATCTTTCTGATCTTTTGAATGATATAGAGTCATATCAAGATCTGTAAAGTCAATCTAAAGAAAGGAGTAAAGAAAAAAAAGAATCCGTTTTTTTCATTGAAAAATGGATTAGCAATCGATTTGACACGATTTGACAGACAATAGAATAGGATTACTCGTAATCCGTGCCACTCTCACTAAAGTACTAAAGGAAAGTCCAGATATATGTGGATATAGAACTCGTTTCTCTGTTATAACATAACACAGAGAATTCTATATAATTTTAAATAGAAAAAAAGAGTTTGAATGAAAGCATAAGAATAGGTATGCTGTACACCTTATTTCCCTGGGATTGTAGTTCAATCGGTCAGAGCACCGCCCTGTCAAGGCGGAAGCTGCGGGTTCGAGCCCCGTCAGTCCCGACCTAGGATTGGATCGATCTTTCAATTCATCTTTCTATCTATTTTCTGTGAAGAGGAGGCGACCAGGAGCAGGATCTAATTATCCGCGGGGACTCCTTATTTCTTTCCTTTGTCGTTTCGCATTTTTTATCGAACAAAAAAAAAAAATATGGGAATTAGAATTACTTCTACTTCAAGTAGTACCGATTGATGGGGGAGAGATATATGTGTATTGTTGGTAGCACCATATTCAGGATTCCAAGAGATATCGTACTTGTCTGTCTTTTTTCTTTCAGATCTATGGAAGGGAATAGTATACCCATATGCTTCCCCGGAGCACATACAAAAATTTGGATTCGTTTATTTTACGATACAAAATAAACTTAACATCATTACCCCGTAGGTTATAGAAAGGAAAAGAATGGAAAAGAATGATAAATTCAACGGGATTCTTGATTGGATCAGGAATTACATTTTGTATTCCGTATGGATAAAAGATCTTCCTATGTTATACTATTCCATTCTCGACGATGAATCGATTTGATGGCCTAGATATTGTTATTCATGATATTGATCCGATTCAATATCATCAGGATAGAATGCAATTCATCCCATTGAATTTACAGGAGAAATATTTATCATCTCTATGGGATTAGATCCCGAGTTATTGTGAAGCAAAAAAAAACGATAAGATTATGGAAGTCAATATTCTTGCATTTATTGCTACTGCGCTGTTCATTTTAGTTCCTACTGCTTTTTTACTTATCATTTACGTAAAAACAGTCAGTCAAAATGATTAATTGGAATTTGAATCAAGCTTGATTTTTTAGTTCTTATCAATAATTGAAGAAATGAAAGGGATTTTCATTCCACATCTTAAATGAAATGAGCGAACTAGAATCAGCATTCTATGTGATCCGATAGTATGGTAGAAAGAAATATATGAACCTTTCCACCATACTATCCATTTTTGTATTAAAGTTGGACTCTATTGTATAAAGATATAGGCTTAATTAAATATGTTAATTTAATAAGGATTAATCTACAATATATATCCTCATATATGTACATAAGAATTTCATTATATATAATATAATGTTATATATAATATAATGTATAAATAGCACCCCAGTTCTAGTTCTTTATTACATCCATTTGATTTGTAGTGATTACGATCAGTCCGAGATAAACTTTTATTATTCTGTTTTACGGTTTACTAGGTTTCTTATTATTTCCAATAGTCATCCTGGGCCGGAATCCGTCAATCAAATTAATGGAAGAAGATCATAGTATGGGCAGGCATATAATATATAAGAAGAATTTCAATAGAAATAGAATATATATAATTCAATACAATATATATAAAAGAAATAGAAATAAAAGAAGATTCTTTTTTTTTTTAGTTTTAGCATTCCGAAGGAGTAGTTGATTGATCCGTTGACAGATGACCCAAGGAGTTCTATGAGAAATTTTTGGGATTTGGAAAAAGAGTAGTGTATCCTACCTATTTCTAACGCTTGAACTATGATATGAAGTGAGTCAATAAAGCATAAATAAGATTTCTAGGAGTCTAAAACAAAGGTAAGTGTGAAATAGAATATGTAAATCGCCCAACACAAGATCTTATGAAGATCTTATTATGCGCAGTACTAGCTTGGACAACGACTATAATTGTATTCGCTAGAAAATACGTAGCCACGTAATAGTAATAGTAATAATAGAACAACTTCTTCCCTGACCAGTAAAGAGGGAAACAAATAAAAAAGGGGGTTCAGGTGCTTCTCATTGTAATGTCCATATAGAATTATAGTAACAGCGAGTTTCTCAAAATGTACTATTTAGGTTAGGAAGAATGAGGTTGAAAAAAATTGCATATCCTGTGTATCCCTTTGACTTTCAAAATAGGAACATGGGAACCATTAAAATATTTGTTTGTTTGATTGAAAGGTCGGTAGTCCTATATTACATTACTTTACTGTATTCCAGTGGAATTTTTAAATGTATATATTCTTATTTAAAAACGATTTGCAGAACGATATCTGAAACAATTGATACAGTTTTGTTAGTCAATTAAATTAGTAGTGTCTTTGTAGTGTCTTTAAAGTCCACTTCGTCCCCATACTACGAGTGAAAGGGAAAATGTAAAAACTACCATTAAAGCAGCCCAAGCAAGACTTACTATATCCATGTGAATTATGTCCCCTATCTCTATGAATATGAAGAAATTATTCCATTATTGATCACTAATAATAGTGGAATTAATGGGGCAGAGTCAAAAAGGAATTCTGCCCGAAGGCTATTGATGAACCAATCCCCAAAATCCACCTATAAAAAGTTCCTATATCTGGTAGAATCGGAAAGCATAAGCAAGATACAAGCTACACAGTTATTGGTTATTTTCTTGGAATTCTCAAAGGAATGATATTAATGGAACATGTAAGAATAGTAAGACCCTTTTTTTTTTTTTTCTGTTGTTGCCCCTCATAAGCAAAAAAGGCATAACAATATACAATAAAGATGGATCACCACCTATCACATATCCCCCGTTTGATCTAATCCTTACTGTCTCCCGATTGTTTCACAGAGACAATCGGGAGACAGACTATTCCATTTACATTCTTTATTTACATTCTTTCCTGAGTTACTGAAAAGTGAAAAGAAAG